TAGATTGAAAAAGGATAAATGGAAGAATTGCAAAAAAAAATATCGGATTTTTTAGTCCATAATGTATTTCATCAATCTAAGTGGAATAAGCAAAGTGGATTCCTTGTTGGTTAGTCGAGTTCCGATGAAAACCACACAATTGAAGGAAATGTCCGAATTTGATATTTATAAGATCAATAAACTAAGGTTTTGTCGTTCTAGACCATCGGATTCGACGGAAACAATGATAAATAAATACGAATACAGTAGAAAAAGGGAGGGGGGGAAATCAAAAAAACAAGTAGAGAAAAATTATACAAAGTTATATACAAGTTGCTACCCCCCCTCGGTATTTCTTTAATTGAATTTCATTTGATTAGACGGAAGTTCCTTAAAAACTTCCGCTTTCTTTAAAAGATTCTGAACAGTTCCTGTGGGTTGAGCACCTTTTTCAAGGAAATATAGAATGACAGGAACATTTAAATAAGTTTGATTTTTCATTGGATCATAAAAGCCCACTTTTCTAAGATCTTTTCCTTCTCTTCGGGATCGAACATCAATTGCAACGATTCGATAGACGGCTCATTGGGATAGATGTAGATGAACAATACCCCCCCTAGAACCGTATAGGAAGTTTTCTCCTCGTACGGCTCGAGAAAAAATGTTTGATTCGAAGTTTTGTCTATGTATGCAATTCTAATAAATTAAATGACAAATGGGCCTATAAAATCAATTAGACTATGATTTCAGTCTTTTTTTTTTTCTTCCTGAAAAAGAAAAAGAAACCATTCGTACTCATAACTCAAGTTAGATAACTCTCAAATAGCTCAAAGGAAAAATCTTTAGTCAATTTCATTTATTGAGTAGTCTTTACCCCCTTTTGTTTGTCTCGTTTAAAATTCTATTTGGATTCTTTAGTCTGATCCAGTTATTGAGACTATCGAGACAATTAAAATGGCGTTTCCTTGTTCTTAGATCCTTTATCCTTATTTTAAATCATTGGGTTTAGACATTACTTCGGTGCTTCTTAATCCTTTCAAAATGGCAGCAACATACCCTTTTTTGATTTCTTTCTAACAAAGAATCCTACGGACAGTTGATTCCCGCGTGATACACTTTGAATCGAAAAAGTTTGATCAATTCCAACAAGTTTTGCTTTTGAATTGGAAACTTGCTCGAATTGGATCCTTTCTATATATGGAAGATACATTTACGAAGTTGTTCCAATTGATTGATTGGCATTAACTAACCCTAGATCCTTACCCCCGAGAAATGAATTAATCCTTTCTACTCGAGCTCCATCGTGGACTATTTACAACCCCCAACAAAAAACGAAGGGTTCAAGTGTAACAGAACAAACAATGTCGAGCCAAGAGCACCCTCATTCCTAGACAAATTGAAAAATGGTGGATGTAAAAATCCACAACGGATCGTGTCCTTCAAGTCGCACGTTGCTTTCTACCACATCGTTTCAAACGAAGTTTTACCATAACATTCCTCTAATTTGGAACCGGTATTATGGAATTGATTCAATTATGGAATCATGAATAGTCATTGGTTCAGCTGTCCATAGACATCGTAATCTAGACTCTTCTTCTATATATGAATATGATATGTGGAGCGATTTTTCTGAAAAAAAGTGGTTAGCAAGACAGCATATTTAACATACATAAATAATATTAATATAATAATATATAGATAATAGAAAGAAATAGAAATATATAAACGAATCACTTTTTGAATCTGCATCTTCAAATGACTCAATAGGATAGATAGGATAGATTGAACGATTTCCTACTTTTTCAAAGATTCCACCTAGAAGGAATCATTCAAAATATTGATTATTTATTAAAAATATTTCTAATTGAAATTGAAAAAAGTTTCCTATTTAGACATCATTATTTAATTTGAAGAAAATTGCACAATAAACATTACATTTGATCTTCATAGGAAGATAAGTCTTTCTTTTTTAATTGACTCATCTTTTTTTTCATGAGATGTATAAAAAATTGATGTAAGTTAAGATTTGAATCTTTATTCTTTTCATCTGATTACGAAAATCAAAATCGAAAAAAAAATAGGGAAGGGTTTTCGTATCTATCAGATAGACTGAACAGTTGTCACTGTTATAGATATTCAATAATATTGAATTATTGAATTGAAATAATTTCAGTTTAAGTAATTTAAGGATTACAAATTTTTTTCACAAAAACCAAAAAATTATTGTCATGTCATTAAAATAGAACGATACATACCATATAAGCTAAACATTTCCTCATTTTATATGATTGAGATGTATTTTGTTTAACATGAAGAAAATGAGATTCAAAGAAAAAACATTGGCTCCACAACATATTTCTATATGTTATGGAACTTGATCATTTGTTAATGAGATTTGAACAGACACAGATATTTAAATTAATATGGATTAACTCCTATCCACTCCCCTACTTCTTTACTATGGGAATAATGGAGCATAAAAAATGGATATGCTCTGGGACGAAAGGATTCGAACCTCCGA